ATTATCCATTAAAAATGAATTTTCTAACAATTGACTCCGTACCACTGAAATATTTGGTCGTATGCTTGAAAGATAACCCAAAAAATCAAAGGAATGCTTGGATAATTGGTTTATATGGATTCTTCCTGGTTGAGACCATACATAAAAATGACATTGCCAAAAATTGACAAGATAATATCTCCACTTATTCATCAGAAGAGGAGTATCTTTTGATATCAGAATCGATTTTCCTTGATAGCTAACATACTGTATAAAAGGATCCTTGAAGAACCATAAGGTGGCTGGAAATAAGACTTCTTCGACAGGATATTTTATTTTTTCATAAAAACTTATTCGCTCAAAAAAGATCCCAAAAGAGGTTAATCGTAAATGATTAGATTGGTTATGGAGAAAAAGTAAAATGGATTCGTATTCACATACATAAGAATTGTATAGGAGCAAGAATAATCTTTGATTACTTTTTGCAAAAATGGATTTTGGGGGAGTAATAAGAGTATTCCAACTATAATACTCGTGAAGAAAGAGCCGTAATAAATGCAAAGAAGAGGGATCTTTCACGTAGTAGCGAAGGGTTTGAACCAAGATTTCCAGATGGATGGGGTAGGGTATTAGTACATCTGATGCATAATTTAAATGTGGAAATTTGTCCTCGAAAAAGGGAAATATTGAATGAATTGATCGTAAATTATAAGATTTTACGGTTTCTGTCTCCTCTAAGGAGGATACTAATCGTAGGGAAAACGGAATTTCCACAATGACTGCAAATCCCTCCGATATCATTTGCGAATACAAATTTTTGTTGTACCCCAAAAATTTATTTTGATTAGAATCATTAACGGAAATAATCAAATGATTCTGTTGATACATTCGACTAATTAAACGTTTTATAATTAGTAAACTGGATTTCTTGTCATAACCTACATTATCCAATAAAACGGATCTACTTAAACCACGATCATGAGCAAGGGCATAAATATACTCCCGAAAGATAAGTGGGTATAGTAAATCGTGTTGCTGAGATCTATATAATTCGAAATATCCTTGAAAGTCTTCCATTTAAAATTCAATTTTGAATCAGAAAAGAAATAGATGATTTATTGGGTTATCAAATGATACATAGTACGATACAGTTAAAACAAGGTATTTATAGTAAGAAAAAACTAGATACCTCGGAAACAAGTCAAACTCATCAACGGACTCTCTAGAACCTCCCCTTCCTTTCCATATAATAGATTTATGTTCATTTATAGGATAACAAGATAGTTAGAAGCCCTTTATTTTATCAATCCAATCGCTCTTTTGATTTTGAAAAAAGAAATCTCTTTATCAATATACTACCTTCTTCTACACATTTATCTCTACCCCATAAAGAGGGATAGTTAATAGTTAGGACTCATAAGAAATTTCTAATCCACTCATCGGAAAAGCTTTTCCCGCATTAGGCACTAATATATTTTTAACATCTAATTAGATGGGGTAATCATTCAAAAATTAAGAACAGAAGCTCGTTACTTTGTTATTTCCCTAGAATTGGAACCCCTAGTAAGGCTCTACCCATTTATTCACTCGACCCCCCCCAAAAAAATTCTTTTTTTAATTGAATTGAAACAATTGAAATAAGATTTTGGACCTATTCAGTAAGAAAGAATGAAATATTCTCAGAATTATCCATTGCTACGACATGCTGCTTTTTCCATTGATTCTTTTCAGGATCAGTCGTGGTCTTACAAACTCTACCGATGGTATGGACGAATCTGTTTCTTCATACAAATGTGTAAAAGATGCTAGCCGCACTTAAAAGCCGAGTACTCTACCGTTGAGTTAGCAACCCAAATAAACATGTGTAGATACAATCAGAATCCCAATAAATAACGAAATTGAATGGCACAACACAATCAAACCATTAAAAAAACAATGAAAAAAAACTCTAACCCGCTCTAAACATAATAAAAATGAACAAATCCGACGAAAATACAAAAATTCTTAAATAAAAGATAAAATAAAGTCAAAGATTTTCAAATATTTATAGACCGCCTCCTGTCTCTCTTCGCTTATATTACCCATTAATTTAGTATATATCGAGTTTGATTGATTTAAATCTTAATTTCCTGTATGACAGAAAATCTAAGAAGATTATTTGAATGAAATAAAATCTATGGAACAGGGATAAATAAATCCGTTTATCCACGATCGGATTATATTTATTTGATACACTGTTGTCAATATTAATATTGACAAAAGCGTAAGCATACAAAAGATAAAACAAATTCTAAATCGAACTAACAATTTCGATTTCAATCAATTAAAATTAATAAAATTTTATTAATTTTAATTGAAATATAAAAAAACGAAGGACTTGTGTTGGATTGGCACTACACTATATATATTATAAGATATAATATAAGTGAAAGACTTAATTAAGGAAGACGGGGGAGAAGTAGAAAAAAACGAAGTTTATTCAATAACTAAAACTAAAATAATCAGGTTTAGTCCTTTGTTTTTTTTGTTCATTTTTGTTCATAGAGTTCCAACGAAAATCATCCCATTGGGGGTAATGTCAAATTTTTAGGTCTATAGACCACATTACCTCGACGTCTATGTCATTTCTTATTTATTCACTTGATCTTTTTTTCTATTTTATTTCATTAATTGAATTTTGTTTGTTGATTAAGGCGAAGTTCCGTAAAAACCCCCGCCCTTTTTAAAATATCATGAACAGTTCCTGTAGGTTGAGCGCCTTTTTCAAGGAAGTATAGAATAGCAGGAACATTTAAATAAATTTGATTGTTTATCGGATCATAAAAACCCACTTTCCGAAGATCTCTTCCCTCTCGTCGGGATCGAACATCAATTGCAACGATTCGATAAATGGCTCATTGGGATAGATGAACAATACCCCCCCTAGAAACGTATAAGAGGTTTTCCCCTCGTACGGCTCGAGAAAATTCTAAATTATGTCTATGTATAGAATTACAATATCAAATATATCCATAAAATTATCAAATTAATTAGACTATTGATTTTAGTCCTTTTTTTCTTATTCTTACCCAACAAAAAAATTAGTCGTATTTGCACCCTCATAACTCAAGTTGGATAACTCTGAAATAACTCAAAAGAGAAACCCTTTATTTTATTTTAGATACTGCATCTATTGAGTGGTCTCTAACCCCTTAATTGCCTGTCTTCTTTAAGAATCCATTTTGATTCTTCATTCTGATCCAGTTGTTCAGACAATTGAAAATGGTATTTCCTTGTTCCAGGATCTTTGCCTTGAATCATTGGGTTTAGACATTACTTCGGTGATCTTTAAATCCTTTCAAAACGGCAGCAACATACCATTTTTTGTGATTTCTTTATGTCAAAGAATCATACAAATGTTTGATTCCTGCGTAATACACTTTTTGATTTGATCGAAAGAGTTTTACCAATTTCAACAAATCTTCCCTTTGAATTGGAAATTTTCTCGAATGGGCCCCTTTTAGTTTATGTATTTATGTATCAAAATATACTTACGAAGTTGTTCCAATTTGTTGATTGATACTAACCCTAGATGCTTGCCTCTTAAAAATAAAAAAAGACTTTCTACTCGAGCTCCATCCTATACTATATTCTATCACCCCCCCCCAAAAAAAAGGGGGTTACAGCGGAATAGAACAAATGATGTCGAGCCAAGAGCACTTTCATTCCTATAATAAATATATATAAAAGTGGTGGATGTAAGATTCCACAGCGGATCATGTCCTTCAAGTCGCACGTTGCTTTCTACCACATCGTTTTAAACGAAGTTTTACCATAACATTCCTTCAGTTTGGAACCCATATGTAATTGATTCAATTATGAAATCGTGAATAATCATTGGTTCGGTTGGTACATAGTAATCTATACTTTTTTTTTTCTATATGAAAAAAGGAGAGTCTCAGCAAGAATAAATCAATTTAACCCCTTTTTTTTATAAATTTTTTGGATTCTTTTATTTATATCATTCTAAATTTTAAACTCTTTTTCTATTTTTCTATTATTGTAAAAATCAAATTAGTTAACTAAATTATAACTGATATAACAGGAATAAATAAATATAATACGAAGAAATCAAGTTATTTTGAATCTGTATCTTCAAGTAACATAATAGTGATAGAATAAATTCAACAATTTCACACTTCTTCAAGTACCAAGAACTTATACTTATAGCGGTTCGTTACAAAGATTTAATTGATTGAAAAATCTCCTATCCGATATAATTATTTTCATTTTGCAAAACATAAAGTTTTACAGCAAGGACCTTTCGTTTTTTATCATCCGTTTATCATTAGTAAGAGAGAGATAAATTCATATTGGAATAAACAGTATGTGATTAAAAAAAGATAGATAAAAAAACACTGATGTAAGACAAGATTGAAATTTTATGTTGTTATTTTTTCATATTTATACTGTAAAATCATTGTTATTTAACAAACTGAATTCAATTTCCTATTTCATATGCGTGTTATTTGAACTCAAACAAATTTGTGAAAAAGATATGATTCCGCCGATTATTAAAAAATAATAATCACATTCTATACCAATATTCTACTCTTAATCTTAATACAGATTATCTTAATACAGAAGGCTGTTCTAAAAGGCAATCTTTATATATATATTATATTTTATTATGATATATATTTTATATTTATATATATATTATTATGTTAATATAATGATTATATAATAATATATATACTGGGTATGCTCTGGGACGGAAGGATTCGAACCTCCGAATAGCGGGACCAAAACCCGTTGCCTTACCACTTGGCCACGCCCCATTTTTTTCTATTCGATACTAATAAACACTAATATTGGTACGGGTTATTCGTCAACTCCAGTCTAAATATCTATTATTTATAATATGGATTACTAAAATTTTTATACATGGAAACTAGACATGTAGACATAGAATTAAACTGAATTTATTGATCATTACATATAATTCAATTAAGATATTGTACGAAAGTATTATTTATTCTATTCTCTTTTGATTTGAGATATAGAAGAATTTTTGATTGGGTGAATTCAAATAAAAGAAAGTTTTTTCGTCTATCTTATTTTATTTTTATTCATTTTTTTTCTTCCATCAATAATAACATATCTATAATAAAAAAAAAACTAAATTAAATTTATTAACAACTCAATCAAAATAAATACAATTATCCCCAAAAACAAAATGTTTGTTATGCTTAATATTTTTTGTTTGATCTGTATCTACCTTAATTCTGCTCTTTATTCCAGTAGTTTTTTCGTCGCCAAATTGCCCGAAGCCTACGCTTTTTTGAATCCAATAGTCGATGTTATGCCAGTGATACCCCTGCTCTTTTTTCTCTTAGCCTTTGTTTGGCAAGCTGCTGTCAGTTTCCGATGATATTTTTAATAAAGTCCCAGACAAATTCATGATTTATTCGAAAAAAAAAAAATCGGGTATGTAGTATAGTAGTATAAAAGTGGAGAATCTATTCTCTTTTTTCCTAAAAAAATCTTGGAGATTGTGTAATGCTTACTCTCAAACTATTTGTTTACACGGTAGTGATATTCTTTGTTTCTCTCTTTATCTTCGGATTCCTGTCTAATGATCCAGGACGTAATCCTGGACGTGAAGAATAAAAAATAAGGTTTTCTTTGCTTGATTTTAAACTGTTATTAGTAAGATTTTATATATTCCACTTGTTTAATTATTAATTTATAACTAGTAATAAAAAAATAGCTCGCGATAAATTAGAAAAAAAAAATACCAAGTCATCAACGAAAACGGAAAGAGAGGGATTCGAACCCTCGGTACGAAAAACTCGTACAACGGATTAGCAATCCGACGCTTTAGTCCACTCAGCCATCTCTCCTCCCAATTGAAAAAGGATAATACTATGTTACATTATAAAAAATAAGGCTTGAAAACGCCCGTCATAGTATATACTCTTATTTTTTGATTTCGTCCGAAGGGGCTTTTTAGTTCCACGGCCCGGCCTGGTCAGTCCTTAGCCGGGCCCGCCCTTTTGTTCCAACAAATCATAAATAAAAAGATTTAGAAAATTGAAAAAAAAAAATATATATATATCAATATCTATGATATAGAATCAAATGGTATAGAATCAAAGTGCTATTTCTTTCTTAGTTAGTCCTTTTATTCCGGTTTAAATAAGAAAAAAGGAACTCTCGTTTCTTACCACAATCTATTTTTGTGTTATGGATTAAGTTCGAGACAAAAACCCCGGGCAAAAAAGCACTTGTTATTTAGTTTTTAAAATAAAATGAATACTCGTTTCCGAATCTCATTAGGTCCTCTGATACAAATACAAAAGGTAAACGCTCTAGTTTTCATAATTTTTTTCTGATCTTTTGTTTTAGTTTTGTGATTCTTTTGTTTTAGTTTTGTGATTAGGGTCGACAAAAGGTCCATTTAGATACAATAATCTGATTGTAGCGGGTATAGTTTAGTGGTAAAAGTGTGATTCGTTCTATAATCCTTTATATAGTTAAAGGGTCTTTCGGTTTGATTAATATTCATTCCGAACAAAAACTTTAGTTCTTAAAAGGATTGAATCCTTTCCCTCTCAATGAAAAATTCGAGGAAGAATATAAATTCTCGTGATTTTTATCCAAGAATCAATTTTAAATTCAAAATTGGATTATGAAATTACGAAACATAATTTTTTTATTGGATCAATACTTCCAATTGAATGAGTATAAGTAAAGGACCCATGGATAAAGATAAAAAGTGTATTTCTAATCGTAACTAAATCTTCAATTTTTCATTTCTGTAGGGGAAATTGAAGCAAAACAGCTATTAAACAATGTCTTTGGTTTACTAAAGACATCGATAAATTGTTTTAGCTCGGTGGAAACAAAATGCTTTTCCTAAGGATTCTTTCAAATAGAAGTAGAGAACGAAGTAACTAGAAAGATTGTTAGAATATAACACCCCTTTCTATAGGGATCGTCTAGAAAGCGGGTTGTTCTGAATAGATTCAGACATAAAAGCTGACATAGACGTTATGGGTCAGATTTTGGATTTCGCTCATATCTGAATCTGGGAATTTATCCACCTTCCATAAAGGAGCTGAATGAAACCAAAGTTTCACGTTCAGTTTTGAATTAGAGACGTTAAAAATTATGAATCAACGTCGACTATAACCCCTAGCCTTCCAAGCTAACGATGCGGGTTCGATTCCCGCTACCCGCTTTTACTTTATCGTTATAATTTAAAATATTCTAAAAATGAAATATTTAATTATATTATTTTTAATATTAAATAATTAAATAAAATTAAAATATTAAATAAAAAAGGTTGAATGAATCGAATTAATGTAATACATCATTGACTTGAATACTAAATTCTTGGAATTCTTTCAACTACTTTTCCGAACAAGAAATATGAAAATTGGAGTGAAAAGCGTCCATTGTCTAATGGATAGGACAGAGGTCTTCTAAACCTTTGGTATAGGTTCAAATCCTATTGGACGCAGTTTATTTCCATAT